TTTTTTTTAGGAAAAAATTGTTGTTTTGTGGTTAAAATGCCTAACTAACTTAAGACTATTTCAGTATAGACAAATTACGTTTTTAAGAAAAATTAAGACGATTTTGATAGCTAAATTTAAAAGTGAAAAATTATATTTTCACATAAAAAAAAAAATTTTTTATTTTTTAAAGATTAAATTAGATTAATAATTTAAAAAGTTATTTTCTGTTTAACTCTTATCTAGTGTTTTTTGGAGGTTTTTAGCTTTTCATATTTTTATTAAATTAAATTTATGATAAAATGAAAAATCTCGGGGTTTATAAAAAAAAAAAGTTTTTTTTCAATTTTTTGCAATTATAAAAATTGGAATTCTAGAAAAACTAAAGACTAAAAGACTAAGGTTTTTTTAATAGGGGGAGCTAGCTTTTTTATCTAAATTAAGAAAAAAAAGTAAATTGTAATTTCGGAAATTCAAAATTGCCTTTCCGGCTGATTTTGGATTTTTCACGATAAAATTCATGAATTTGCCTTTTTTGGGTGTATCAAAATTGTTTTACCTAACTTTTTAAAGTAAGCTAAAATTTTTACTACCTAATTTTGGATTTTTACACCCTAAAACTCCCCTTTTACCTATGTTTTTTCGGAAAATTCCGGTGTTTTTTGAGTTTTTAACTGTGCGGAAAATGCCTGGGTAGTACAAAGAGAATAAAGAATATTCTATATAGATTATATTTCAATAAGCCTAGTCCTAAAGAAATTTATATAAAAATATACAAAATGTAATAGGTAAAATTAGTAAAGAGCTTGGGAAGCTATATCCGAAATAGAGCTTTCAAGCTCTCTATATTATATTAAAATAAAATAAGCGGATTTAGATTATGGAGGATTATTAGATTGAGTATTAATATAGAGGTAAAATATTATTAGTACTTATTAATGAATAGACCCATAGAAATTAGAAGTAAATAGTTACACAAAGAATTAATAAAATAAATTGTATTAGAAATTTATATAATTTAGTATACAAAAAGATATTATACGTTCTATTCGTTAGAGAGGCTTAGTAAAATAAATTATTACGTTAAAGTCTGTTTGTATGAGTTTCATAATTCTTAGTAATGTCATATTGTTTAAGTTAATTAATACAGTAATAGATTGTTTATATTAAAGTTAAGAAAGAGTTTAATAATCTGTGGTACAGTAATATTCAGATAATAAAAACATAGTAAAAAAAATTAAACTAGAATAAAAAAAAGTCAACAAAAAAAAAAAGACAGGGAGGAGGAAGAGAAAAAAAACAAACAAAAAAAAATTAAATTAAAAAATAAGAAAATGCAAAATTAGGAGTATAAGAAAATTTTGATTAGTAATAAAAAAATTAATAATAAGAATATAAATATTAATTAAATAATAATTAAATATATATAAATAAAAAATAATTTAGTAAAAGTAATAAATTAATAAAAATTGTATAATATAAAGTATTAAGTAATTATTTAATTACATAAAATTAGTTATTTATATTTTTACTTTTAAATATTGTGCCAGCTATAGCGGTTAAACAATATAGTAATCATTAATAAAAAAAATTTATGGGGTGAAATTAGTAAATTAAGCTAAATTTAATATTAAATTAACAGGTGAAATTTATAAATTTAGTTAATTATTTAGTTTATTTAATTTGATGTAATTATTTTAAAATAGGATTAGGTACCCTAGTATAAAATTACAAATTTTCAATTTAAATTAGGTTTAATTATATATAATTTTTATTTGGCGGTAGTTTATTAATAGGGGGACTTGTTTATGTAGATAAAGCTCAATTAGTTTATTTAATTTTATTTTATTTATTGTTGTCATGATTAAGCTTTATAAATGTATTTATCACTATTTAATTTAATATTAAATGATAGATCAATATTTAAACAAAAATTAAAGATTAAATTAGTCACTTTAATTAAAAATGAATATTTTTTTTAATTTTTTTTAAGAATTTATAAGTAAAATAATTTTAATTATTTTATTTGAAATTTTATTTTAAACTATGTTCATATTGCCCGTCAATTCTATAAATAAATGAATAAGTCGAAACAAAGTTAATTGATTGGAAAATCAATTTTATTATTAATAATTTATTTTTTCTTTTACATAGAAATGTTAATTTTAATTGTTTTTAGGTTTATTTTTTATTTGTGGATAATATACAAATTAAATTATTTTTTAATTCTTAATAATAATTTTTTAAATTTTAGTAGAAATATATTTATATTATTAATTTTAAAGATTTATTTATTATAGTTTTTTAGTGTACAAAAATATATGAAAATATGAGTTTACATAAGTTTAAATATAATTATTTAATAATTAAATTATTTTGATTATTATTTGTTGTTAAATTAACATAAAATTTAAATTTAATTTAATTTAGAGATTAAACTGAATGATTATAAATATTTACTTAATAAATAAATTTAATTTAAAGTTTTAAATATATTAAATTAAGATTTTATATTTTAAAGTTTAAAATTTAATTATTAATAAAAAATGTTATTAGTAATTTTTATATTGTTATATAGATTATTAAGATAATTTTTAATATTAGAATTTTTAAATAGAAACTAAAAATTAATTATTTAAATTTGTTTAAATAATTAAAATATTATAAATTTAATGAGTTATTTAAATAAAAATAATTAATAATTAATTAATTATCATTTAATTAGTAAAGATTAAGAAAATGAATTTATGAATTAGACAACATGGGTTTTTTAATTGTTTATTAAAAACGTATTATTAAGATAAATTATGTAATATTTAATATTAATTCTGCTCAATGATTTATTTTAAATAGCTGCAATAAATTGATTGTACAAAGGTAGCATAATAATTTGTATTTTAATTGGATACTAGAATGAAAGAATAAATAAGAGAATTATTTTATTGTTTTATTAATTTGAAATTTAATTTAAATTGAAAATTATTTAATATAAATAAAAGACGAAAAGACCCTAAAAATTTTACTATTTTTTAATAAGTTTATTTGGGGTAATTTAATAATTTAATTTTATTATAATTAAGTTTAAAAATGGGTGATTTTAAATATTTATATTAATAAAAATTACTTTAGGGATAACAGGATTATAGATTTTTTTAGTATTAAATAAGAAATTTTGATTGTTACCTCGATGTTGAATTAGTTAATACAAAATTAAAAAGATTTATTTTTGTTTAGTTTGTTCAACTTTTGTTAGCTACATGATTTGAGTTTAAACCGATGTGAATTAGGTTGGATTTTATCTTTTTTACTTAATTAAAATTTTATAGTACGAAAGGATTTAAAATTAATTTGTTATTAAATTAAATTTAAATTTAGAATTTAAATGTAAATATTTAATGTATTTAATAATTTATTTTAACAAAAGTTTTAATTTTTATATTAAATTATTTTCTTAGGGTGGGATTTTTCATATTTATAGAACGGAAAATTTTAGGTGTTGGTCATATGCGTGAAGGCCCTAATAAAATTTCTTTAAAGGGGATTTTTCAATTTTTTATGGACATAATTAAGTTATTAATAAAGAATTTGTTAATGTTGATTAATACATTTTATTTAATTTATTTGATTTTTCCTTTATTAATGTTTTTTAATATGATTTTGTTGTGATTTATTATTCCTTTTATTTTTATTTTTATTAATACTAAAATTAGAATAATTTTTTTAATTGTATTGTTGGTGCTAAAAATGATTATTATTATTGTTTTAGTTTATTTTTTGTATTCAGTTTATAGATATTTAAGAGTTATTCGAATGATCATTCAGGTTGTGTCTTATGATATTGTAATTATTTTAGTTTTAATTTGTTTTATTATGGTTTATAATAATTTAAGATTAAAAGTTTTTATTTATGATTATTTTAATACAAAGTTTTTATTTAATTTTTATTTATATATTTTTTGGAATTTAAGGTTAATAGTAGAGTTAATTCGTTTACCTTTTGATTTTTATGAGGGAGAGTCTGAGTTAATTTCAGGGTTTAATATTGAATTTAGTTCTTTTTTGTTTGTTTTTATTGTTTTAATTGAATATATAGAGATAATTTATTTTATGTTTTTATCAGTATTAATGTTTTTTTACGGAAATTTTAATTTGTTATTATTTTATTTTATTTTGTTTATTTTAATTTTTGTATTAATCTGGTTTCGTGTATTTTTTGTTCGTTATCGTTTAGACAAGATATTAATGTTGTTATGAAAGTATATTTTTCCTTTGTTTATGTTTTTTATTTTGTTTTATTATTTTATTAACTTTTTTTAGGTTTTTCAACTTCATTTTGTAAAAGTTAAATTTGTTTTTAATACTTTCAAGGTAAATATTTTTAACTAAAATATTTTATTTCATAATTTGTTAAGTAAGTAGGTTATAAAAAATCAAAAGAAGAATAAATAGATTAGTGTAATATTTAATTCTTTGAATGGGAATTCAACGTTTTTTTTTCTTAAAGATCTAATTGAAAAAATAATGAATATGATTATTACAATTAATGTTTTATAAATTGTATTGAAAGATTGAAATTTATTTCTATTGATTTTAGGTAAAATTAATATTATAAGAATTGATATTATTAATATTATTAATCCTCTTATTTTGTTATTAATTGATCGTAAAATTGAATAAAAAAATATAAAGTATCATTCTGGTTCAATATGAGATGGGGTTTTAAAGTAATTTATTATGACGAAATTATCTTCGTTTCTGAGTAATATTGGTTTGATTATGATGATTATTAATAATATTATTAATAGATTTGTAAATAAAACTATATCTTTAATGATTAAATTTGGATTAAGATTAATTAAATCTGTTTTGTTAGTGATTCCTAAAGGGTTATTAGATTTAAAACTATGAAGAATTATAATGTGAATTAAAGAGATTAGTATAATTAAAATTGGAATGATAAAGTGTAAAGATAAGAATCGATTAATTAGAATAATATTAATATTGAAGTTACCTCAAACAATTTTGATAATTTTTTTTCCGATGCTTGGAATAGCTGAAATAAAATTTGTGATTACTATTATTGCCCAGTATGATATTTGGTTTCAAATAAGTGAATATCCAATAAATGATTCTATTATAATTAATAATAATATAGAAATTCCTGAAGTTCATATTTTAAAGTTTATGAATGACTTGAATATTAACCTTCGTCTTAAGTGAATCAAAATTAGAATAAATATAATTGATGTAATGTTTCTGTGTATTAATCGAAGTATTCATCCATAGTTTAAATTTATATAAATGTTTAATGATCTATCAAATATATTATTTTTTCTAATGTAATTTATTGAAATTATTACTCCTGATGAAATTTGAATTACTATTATTATTAAAATAGCTGATCCAAAGTTTCATCATAAGTAGATATTAGAGGGGGTTTTTACATTAAAGAAGTTTTTCATTTATTTTTATGTTTAAATTATTTTATTTATTGATTTACAAAATCAGTGTTTTTAAACTTTTAATAATATTTAAAAAATAATTTTAAGTAAATTGTAAATTTATTAGTAGAGTTTTTTCTTTATTTTATGCAATAACTAAGATAATGATTAGATTTAGGGATAAGTTTATTTTATTTTTAAGGTTTAAGTAAAAGTGTTTTTTTATTATATTGAATTCTAGGATTACTATTATTAGTATTTTAAAATATCTGAATATTATTAACGAGTTGGATAAAATGAGAATTTTTATTGTTATTTTTATTGAGATTATAGATTTAATTATGCATCATTTGATTAAGAATATAGGAAAGGGGGGTAATCTTATAATATTTAAGATTATTACTAGTAAAAATATTTTTTTTATTATTTTTGTATTTTGAATTTGATTAATAAAATTGATTTTGTTAAAATTTATGAATTTGTATAAAATTAAGTTTATTAATGCGTATAAAAAGAATGCTATTACTATTATTATATTATTTTTGTTTATTATTATAATAAATCAGTAAATGTTGTTTATTGATAATATGATTATTACTATTTTAATGTTGGTGTTGTTTATATTAATTAAGGGAATTATTAATAAAAATATAATTATTTTTATGTTTATTAAGTTTAGTATTATTATTATATAAACTGAGGGAATTTTTAAAATAAAGTTTATTATGAATAGAGGTATTCAATTGTTTATTTTACTTATTATTATTATTCATCAGTTGAATGGAAAAAGGCTTATTTTTATTCATAGGTTTAAAAAAATGAATATTTTGTTGAAGTTTAGTGTTAGGTTTAAGTTAGTTCTTATTAGTAATAATACTAACAAAATTATTGAAGAGTTAAATGAATTAAAAATAAAGAATTTGATTATTATTTCTTTTTCGGCTATGATTTTGTTTAGGTAGATTATGTTTACTATTAGTATCATCTCTGAAGATAATCATAAAGATATTCAGTTATTACATGATGATAATATTAATAATAAAATTAAATTTAATATTTTGATTATGTTTATTAATACTAAAATTAATAAAAGAAAATATTTATTCATATTTACTGTATCAGAGTAACCCTTTAAAATTTAAGGTATTTTATTTTTAAGAATGTGAATTGCAAGTTTACTAAACTATTTATTATTTATTTAAGCAAGTTTAAAATTTTGAATTTTAATTCTAATTTATTTTAGTAAATAAATTTCGAAAGTATTAGTTTAAGATAATTTAAAACAATAATTTTGGAAGTTATAAATTTTATACTTTTTGGCTATATTTTTCGTATGTTTTTTTTTTTCCTAATTATGAAATTGATTATTATAATTATTAGTAAAAGTATAGATAAAAGAATAAAAATTTTTTTAGTGTTAGATTTATTAATTGATTTTATAAATTTTTTTCTTATTGGCTTGTTTGATAATTTTATTTTTTTAGTTTGTTTAATTTTAGTTGCTATAATTAATGTGGCTGGCAGTATTATAAATTTAATTTTTCTAATTTTTGATTTTGGAATATTTATTAAGATGTATGTAATTAAAATTATTATTCTAGTGTATACTAAGAGTAAGAATATTATTATTATTAAATTAATTTTTATTAATTTAATTGATACTAAAATTATTATGGAAGATCTTAGTAACAAAATTATTATTGAAATGTAATATGATTTATTTTTAATTGCTAACAAAATTATTAAGAAAAAAATTAATTTAATTATTTTAAAAATGATTTTAATTCATTTATTTAAATTTATTATTTATTTTATTTTAGTTTTATTTTTTTATTTGTTTGTTTTAAATCAAGTTAGATTAATTTCTTATTTGTTTTTTATTGAGTTAATTTTTATTTTAATTATATTTTTTTTTATTTATGTTTATTTTTTATTTAGAATAGACTTAATGATTGTTATTTATTTGTTTGTATTAAGTGTGTTTGAAAGGGTGATATTTTTACTTTTTATTCTTATTTTAGTTAAAGATTGTGGTCATGATTATTTATTAATAAACTAGAAATTACAAAAGTTTTATTTTATAGGATTTTGATAATTTTTGGTTGTAATTTTTTGATGTTAATAGTTTTAATATTTATTTTATTTGTTTTTTTGGTTTTGTTAAGAATAAAATTTAGTGTTTTTTTTTATTATTTTAGTAATGGTTTTTATTTAGATAAACTAAGTTTGTTGATATTAGCAATATTACTAAATATTATAATTTTTATTTTTTATTTTAATTATAATAACAAACTAAAATTTAATTTATATTTTTTTTCTTTAAATTTAATTATTGTTTTTATTTTTTTAATAAATAGATTTTTTTTATTGTTTGTATTTTATGAGTTTGTATTTTTACCTTTATTTTTTTTTATGAATTTGTTTAGATATAGATTTGAACGTTTTAATTCTTCTTTTTATTTAATAGTTTATTTATTACTTTTTTCTTACCCTTTAATTTATTTAATATTCAATTTAAATTTTATGTGTTTTTACTATTTAATTAAAAATTTAAATATTAATAATTTTTTATTGATTTTGTTGTTGATAGTTTTTTTATCCAAAATAGCTATATTTTTGTTTCATTATTGGTTAATTAAGGTTCATGTAGAAGTTTCAATTGACTCTTCCATTTTTTTTTCTAGGGTTTTAATGAAGTTAGGTAGCTACGGTTTAATACGTTTATATTTTTTTTTAGTTTATTACGACTTAAAAATTATTTTTTATGTTAGATTGATTGGGTTTTTTCTATTTAGTTTAATTAATTTTATAAATAGAGATTTAAAAATTTTTATTGCTTTTTCTTCTATTATTTATATAAATTTGTCTTTACTTGTTTTGTTATTATTAAATTACTTCAGTTTTAGAGGTTTTTTTTTTATTAATTTTTTTCATAGAGTAAGGTCTTTGGTTTATTTTTTGAGGTTTGGTGTTTTTAGTTTAATTACTAAAAGTCGTTTGATATTAGTTAATTCGGGTTTTATATTTATTACGAATAATTTGTTGCTTATAATGTTTATTTTGGTTTATTTGAATTTGTTTAGTCCTTTAACTTTAGGATTTTTAGGGGAAATTTTCATTTTTATCCTCTTATTTTTTAAAATAAAGCTTGTTTTTTTAATTTTTTCTGTAGTATTTTTAATAAATTTGGTCTATAATGTTGTTTATTTCCTTAACTTGTTACTAAATAATTTTACTTTTAGGTATATGAATGTAGATTTTAGGATTCCTATTTATAATATTTTTTTTTTTATGGGTTTGTCTAGTTTTTTAATATTTATAAAATTGGATTTGTTTATAGTTTATTATTTATATAATTTAATTAAAAATATTAATTTGTGAAATTAAAAATTTAGTTATAAATTATTATTTTTCCCTTGATTATTTTAATTTTCCTGTTAAATTTGATTTTTTTCTCGATTTTTTATTCTTTTAACCTGAAATTTTTTTTTTCTTTTAATATTATAATGCTTTATAATTTAAGTATTGATATAGGCTTATTCATAGATTCTTATAGACTTTTTTTTTCTTTAGTTGTTTTAATAGTTTCATTAGTTTTATTATTTTATTCTTTTTTTTATATAAGTTATTCTTTAAGTTTTATTTTATTAGTTTTTTTTTTTGTTTTTAGTATATTAATAATTATTTTTAGAATTGATTTATTTTTTCTTTTAATGTTTTGGGATATAATTGGATTAGTATCTTTTTTTTTGGTTTTTCTTTATTTAAATAAAAATTCTGTTGAAATAAGGTTTTTGGTAGTTTTTATGAATCGTTTTAGAGACTTAATGATAATTATTTTGTTTATTTACAGAATTGAATTTAGTAGAAGGTTTTTTTTGCTTAATTTTAATGAAACGGATTATACAGTTTTTTTAATTAGTTTAATATTAAAGAGTTCTCAGTTTCCGTTAAATTTATGATTACCTAGGGCTATAGTAGCTCCTATTCCTGTTTCTTCTTTGGTCCATTCATCTACTTTAGTAACTTTGGGAATTTATTTGGTTTTTCGTTTTATTAATTTTTTTAATTTTTTAATAATTATAAATTTTAGTTTAATGTCTTTAGTTTACTTTAGGATTAAGATAGTTTATGTTAATGATATAAAAAAGTTAATAGCCTTGTCTACTATGAATAATTTAAGTATGATAATGTTTTTACTATATATAAATATAAATATATATATATATATATATATAATTATTCATGCTTTCTTTAAATCATTAATATTTATATGTATTGGATCTTTTATTTACAGGAATTTTGATGTTCAAGATATTCGTTTAATATCAATTTCCTTTTTTTTTTTGCCAGTAACTTTTATGTTTATATTTTTTTCTGTTATTTTTATAAATGGCATGTTTTATTTATCTATATTTTACTGTAAAGATTATTTTATAGATATGTTTTTATATTTAAAGATAAAGAGGTTTTTTTTTTTTTTTTTTTTTATTTTTAGATTGATTTATTCAATAAAGTTTTTTATTTGTTTTTTTAATGGTATTTTTCTTATTAATAGATTAAATAATAAAGAATTAATTGAATTTTCTCTAATTAAATTTATACTTTTTATTTTTAATTTATTAATAATTAAATTTGTTACTATGTATTTTTTTTTTTTTGATTTAATGTATTTTTATATATATTTAAAAATGTTTTATTTTGTCTTTTTAATTTTTGTTTTAATTTTTGTTTATGAGTTTATTTATTTAGTAAAGTTTCTATTTTTTTATTTTTTGGTTGTTTCTGATAATTATTTAGTTAATGTAAAGTTTTATTTTTCTTTTTTTATTTTTTTTAGTTTAAATTTAAATATTGTTATTTTTTTATGAATAGAGTTTATTAATTATTTTTTTTTTAGGGTTTTTGTTTCTTATATAAGTTTTTTAACAGGATTTGTAAATTCAAGTTTTATATTTATTTTTTTTTATTTAATTTTGTTGTTGTTAATTTATTTATTTTAATTATTTAAATAGTTAAAAATTTATATAATATTATTTTGAAAAAATAAAGTTTTTTTAAATTTTTAATTTTATATTGAAAGTATAATGTTTTTTTTAAACTATAAATTTTGGATAATTTTTAATTTAAAAGTTAGAAGCTTTTATTCTTTTATATCTTTTAACTAGAAAATTTTTTTCTTTAAATTTATTAACAGTAAATTAAATTAGTTAAAGTTTTTAATTAATTCGAATTTAATTTTAATTTAAAAAATTAAGATTTTTTGTTTGAAATTGCAGGTTTCTGTTTAATCCTTTAAATTCATTTAATTGATTTTATTTTTATTTCGTAAATTATTCTTATATTTATAAATGTTATTATAAGAGTTATTATTACTATGTTTACTTTAGTGTTTTTCTTGATTGAAAAAATTATGGGGGTAATAATTGAGATTTCTAGGTCAAATATTACGAAAATTAGTATAATTGAAATGAATTTTATGTTTAATGATTTTTTTTTGTTTATTATTCTATTGAAGCCGCATTCTACTGGATAGTTTATTGCCAAAAAAACCCTAATTTTTTTTAATTTTATCCCTGTAAAAATTAAAATTAACGCTAAAAAAGTTAAAAATTTAATGATTTTTATTATTTTACTTGCATTTTTTAATTGGAAATTAAATATATTTAATATTTATATTAGTAAAATTTTATTTTATATAAATTAAAAAGAAAATTAAAATTCAAATTAAGTCTACAAAATGTCAATATCAGCATATTATTTTTATTTTAATTTTAAATGATAAAAGGTATTTTATTTTTATTTTTGTTATGTATATAATGATTAAGATTCCTATGATAACATGGGTTATATGAAATAGGGTTAAGACAAAAAAATTTGAAAATAAAATTGAATTAGATAAATTAAAATTTAGTATTGAATATTCTATTAATTGAATTAATACAAAATATGATCCTAATATTATAGTTAAAAAAAGGAAGCTGATTGATTTATTAATTTTTTTAAATTTATTTTCTATTGATATTATTAAAGTTATTCTTGAGGTTAATAAAATTACTAAGTTAGTGAATGATAAAATAAAGTTTAGCTTAAATATTGTTAAGTAGAATTTAAAGTTAAATATTGAGTTATTAAAATATGTTATTGATAAATTAATATAAAAAAAAGTTAAAAAGAATATTCTTTCTGTAGATATGATTAAAATAATTAGGGATTTTATTCTTATTTCATTGTAATTTCTTAATATTCCTGTTATTAATTTTTCTTTATTTGTGTTTCTAAATCATATTGTTACTAATATTGTTACTAATACTATAAATATGATAGCTGTTTTTGTAATTATATTGTTATTATTTAATTTTATCATTAAGTTTAGGAATATTGATGCTGTATTTAAAGTTAATATAAAGGGTCATGGTGAGTTAATAATTAAACTATTTATTTGATTTATTTTCATTTTAATTAAGGTTTACAAAATTTAGTAAATTTAGTGTAATAAAAATGTATGATTGAATTAAGATGATTAGTATTTCAATTACTATATAAATTAAAATTGTTATTAAGTTGTTTGTTAATATTATAATAATATGTCCTAACATTATATTGATTGATATACGTATAGTGAGAGATAAAATTTGGAATATTATTCTGTTTAATTCAATTATGTTAATTATTATTATTATTACCAATGGAGTGTTTTTGGGAGATAAATTTAAAAATATAATATTGTAGTTTTTTAAGTTTATTAATATTATGCTTATTCATATTATTATAGTAATTGATAAGTTAAAATTTAAAATTCTAGTTATAGAAATTATATTAGGAATTATGTTTATTAAATTAACTGGAAAGATTGTTATATTTATTGTTATAAAAATGTTAAGGAGTGATTTGTTATTTTTATTTATTGAAAAGAATTGTTTGTTAATTTTGTTGTTAATGAATAATATTATATTTTTTATTACCCATTTTCTGTTTGTGTTAATTAAAAATAAGACTATAATTATGGAAATTATAATGTTTACTGGTATATTTATAATATTAGGATCAAATATTGAAAATATATTGTTAAGAATTTGTTTATCAGTTCATTTTTTTTGATTTAAAATTAATTTTGATTTTCTTAATTTTATTAAATTGAATTATTATTATTCTTAATATTAATATAAATGTTGATAAAATTAAAATTGTTTTTCATTTTAATGGCATTATGGGGGTAATAAATAAGAATTTATTTTAATTTGACAAATTAATGTTATTTATATTTTTTATTAACTAATTTATTTAGAAGGTTTTTACCTAAATTTAATTTAAAAGATTAATACTTTTTTTAAGTTATCTAAAAATTTTTTAATTCATTTAATAAATTCTTTTATAGTAATTCTTTCTACTATAATTGGTATAAATCTATGGTTAATACCACAAATTTCTGAGCACTGACCAAATAAAATTCTAATTTTATTAGATTGAATTAAGGAGTTATTAATTTGACCTGGGATTGCGTCAACTTTTAGGTTTATGGACGGGATAGCCCATGAGTGAATTACATCTATAGATGAGATGATTAATATTACTTGAGTATAAAAAGGAATTACTATTTTATTGTCTGTTTCTATGACATTAAAATTAAAGTAAGATTTGTATATTATATAGGAGTTAAATCTTTTATTAAAATTTATATAAGAGTAATTTCAAAATCATTGATTACCAATAATTTTTACAGATAAAGAGTTTGTTTTTATTTCGTTGTTTATGTAAAGCACAATAATTGATAGGTATGATATTATTATAATAATTAAGATAGGAAAGTTTGTTCAGAATATTTCTAGTTTTTGATTTTCGAATATAGATTTATTAATTAGATTATTGTTTTTATTTTTAATTAGTATTACTATAATTATTACGATTAACATTATTATTAGTAGTATAAGTTTATCATTTAGTTTGTTTATATTTATTATTGATATAGATTTATTTATTTCATAAGATAGGTTTAATATTTTTATTATTATTAATAACTTTAAATTTAAAGTATATATGAATTTTAAATTCATTACAATTTTCTGTCATATTAATTTGATTTATTTTATTGAGACAATATTGTTTTCTGTAAACGAGTGAAATAGATTTGGTGAGTTTATTATTCATTCTTGATTAAACAGTTTAAATTTAAATATTATTTTTTGTTTTGATATTATTCTTTCTATTATTATTGAGATGAATATTATTACAAATAGAATTGTTGATATTCTTCCTATTGATGAAATTGAATTTCACAATGTTAGATGGTCTACGAATATAATGTATCGTCGTGGTATACCATTTAATCCTATAAAGTGTTGGGGAAAAAAGGTAAGATTAATAGAGAAGAATATATTAATAAAGTTGATTTTAAGTATATTTGTTTTTATTAATGTGTTTGTAAGGAGGGGAAATCAAAAAATTAATCTTGATAAAATTGAAAATACAACACCCATAGATAAGACATAGTGAAAGTGGGCAATTACATAATATGTATCATGAAGGTTTATGTCAATGATTGAATTTGACAATACAATTCCTGTAAGTCCGCCTATAGAAAATATTATTACGAAACCTATTGATCACATAATTATAGGGGATATATTTATTTTATTTCCATTAAGTGTAATAATTCATCTAAAAATTTTAATTCTTGTAGGTACTGCAATAATTATAGTAGCTGATATAAAATATATTTGTGTGTCGATATCTAACCCGATAGTGAATATATGATGGGCTCAAACGATAAACCCTAAGATACCGATGGATATTATTGCGTAGATTATATTAAGTTTACTAAAAATTTCTAATTTTCCTGTTTCTTGGTTTATAATTTGTGATATTAAACCAAATCCTGGTAGAATTAAAATGTATACTTCTGGATGACCGAAAAATCAGAATATATGTTGAAATAGAATTGGGTTTCCATTTCCTATTGGATTAAAAAATATTGAGTTAAAGTTGTGGTCTAAAATGATTATGGTAATTCCTCTTGCTAATACTGGAATTGACATAATTAGTAATATTGATGTAATAATAATAGATCAACAGTATAATGATAGATTGTTAAGATTTATTTTATTTGAGTTTATATTAATTATTGAAATTATGAAGTTTATTGATCTTATTAGTGAAGATAAACCATTTAAGTGAATAGATAAAATTACTATGTTAATTGATCTTGAATTTTGTACTGATAGGGGCGGATATAAAGTTCATCCTGTAAAAATTTTATTTTTGGTGAATATTCTTAATATTAATATTATTAAAGAGGGAAATAAAATTCATATTCTTAAATTGTTTATTCGCGGGTAAATAAGGTCTGAAGAGGATATTATTAGGGGGATTAATCAGTTTCTGAAAGTTCCAATAATAATGGGTATTGTTATAAAGAAAATTATTAATAAAGCGTGAATTGTAATTATTATATAGTATCTTATACTAAAATTAAAATTGTTATTGTTATTTATTAGTTCAATTCGTATAATTATTCTTATTGATAGACCTATTATTCCTGATCATATTCCTAGGATTAGGTATATAAAGCTGATGTTTTTATGATTGGTAGAGTATATTCATTTTTTTATAAAGAATTTTATTTTTTTAAATTTGAAATTTATTAAGGATTTTCTTATAGGGAGAAGAATTTTTTCTATGATTGAATTATGAGTTCAATAGCTTCTAAATTTAGCTTATCTCTCT